TTATTTTATTATAAATAAAAAAATAAATAAAAATATTGATACATAAGATAAATACAAGAATAGATAAGACGAGATTCGTCCACCTCCCATATATTTAATTCCTTCCCCTATAAAAAAACTTGCAACACCAACACCATTTGTAATTCCATCAATTATACGTCTATCAAAAAACTGAGTTAGTTTGGTTAATCCTCTTATCCCCACGGTAAAAACTCTAGTATAAAAAATATCTATGTAACCACGATTATATGACCAATTGTATATCACATTTTTTATTCGGTCCACAAGAATTCTTTTAGGACCCCCTTTTACAAATGAATTGATTAAATCCAAATTCTGGAAAAATGAATAAGCGGATCCATATAAAATATATGCTATGAATAGTCCGAAAATTGCTATACTTACCGAAAAAATTGCATTTGTAAAAAATTCATCCAAATTTACAGAATAATTAGAACTTGAATGTAAAAGATTTGTTGATGGGGTTAACCATTTCGATAATATATCAAAATCTATTACTCCTTGATCAAAAGAAATTCCTATTGATCCAACCAACAAAGTAAATAGTACTAATACAAGAAGAGGAAATAGCATAGTATTGTCCGATTCGTGAGGATACATGGAAGTGTATTTATTTCCAAAGTAAGTACTAAAGTATCGTATCCTATTTCTTACATTATTATCAATTTTCGATCTTTCTTTTGCAAAAAAAGAAACCTTTTTATTCATTGTTGATAAAAGTAAATTTGGATTGACTCCTCTTGGAGTTCCTTTTCCCCATAGAGATATGGAATAGAACGAACCATTTTTCGTGCTACTGTAATTTTTAAAATGAACGCGGAAATACCCATCAAAGGTAAGTAAATATACCCGAAACATATAAAATGCGGTTAATCCTGCTGTGAAATAAGCTATTACTGCGAAAATTGGTGAATACAACCAACTATCATTAAGAATGTCATCTTTGGACCAAAAACAAGCAAGAGGTGGAATACCACAAAGAGAAAGTGTACCTAATAAAAAAGTAGTTCTTGTAATTGGAACATATCTTGTTAAACCACCCATAAGAACCATATTCTGACTTTTATCTGGTGAATATCCAACAATAGGTTCCATTGAATGAATAATAGATCCGGATCCCAAAAACAATAAAGCTTTTGAATAGGCATGAGTGATCAAATGGAATAAAGCAGCTCGATAAGAACCTATACCTAGAGCTAACATAATATAACCCAATTGAGACATTGTAGAATAGGCTAAGCTTTTTTTAATGTCTCTTTGAGCAAGGGCCAAAGTAGCCCCTAATAATAGTGTTATTACACCTATTAAAGAAATGAAATTCATTATATAAGGTATGACTATGAAAAGAGGAAGAAGCCGAGCTACAAGAAAAATTCCTGCTGCTACCATAGTAGCAGCGTGTATAAGAGCCGAAATAGGAGTGGGTCCTTCCATAGCATCAGGTAACCATACGTGAAGGGGGAATTGTGCGGATTTAGCAACTGCACCGACGAATAATAAAGAAGCACACAAGGTAGCAAATAAAGAATTGACCCCATTATTCTGGATTAAGTTATTAGTTATTTCGAGCAAATACCGAAATTCTAAACTACCTGTTATCCAATAAAAACCTAAGATTCCTAACAATAAACCAAAATCCCCTACACGATTAGTTACAAAAGCTTTTTGACAAGCACTTGCTGCAATTGGTCGTGTGAACCAAAACCCTATTAATAAATAAGAACACATTCCCACAAGTTCCCAAAAAATATAAATTTGTATCAAATTTGAACTAGTAACTAATCCCAGCATAGAAGTATTAAAAAAACTCATATAAGCAAAAAATCTCAAATATCCTTGATCGTGATACATATACTTGTCACTATAAATAAGAACCATGATTCCAACAGTAGTAATTAGTATTGACATAATAGAAGTAAGTGGATCGATCAAGTATCCAAACTCTAAGGAAAAATCATTATTGATGGTCCAAGACCATAGATATTGATAGATAAAACTTCCATTTATTTGTTGAATAGACAGATTGGCTGAAAACACCATAGCTATACTTAAGAGTAAAACACTAGGAAAAGCCCACATGCGACGAATATTTTTTGTTGCTGTCGGAATAAGTAGAAGTCCAAATCCTATTGACATAGTAACTGGAAGTGGAAGAAAAGGTATTATCCACGCATATTGATATGTATGTTCCATAAGAAAAGAAACTCTTTTTTCTTATAATTACAAATTGTTCTCGATTCACCAATTCTTATCTTTTTTATCCTTTTAGAAAGGAACAATAATAAAAGAAATCAACAAAAAAAAAGATATGAAAAAAAAGTCAAATATTGGGATTCTTAATTATTCTGATTTTTTTTTTCAGATATTTGAAATATTCAAAAATTGACAATTGGTTGGTCAAAAAATATGACCAAATAACTATGTAAAGGTAAAGGCGATTACCTAGTAGTTATTTTAACTAAGAAAAGATTAAAGGAATATGAGATTTTTTTAATAATTTTCTTACTACTATTATTTAGTAGATTTTGTATTTATTAGATTTTTTTATTTTTTTTTTTGTGATTAATAAACATATTTATTATACTATAATAGTATAATAAATATATTATATAGTATACTAAATATAGTAAGGAAAAAGAGTTAGACCAAAAAAAGAGTACTTTTTTATTCAAATATGGATCATAGTATCTATATTCGAATTAAAAAAAAATACTTAGGTATTCTAGTTCATTTTGGGAAGGGAGTAATTACCTAACTTGTTGTGTAACTGATTGATTGGATTGAAATCCAATAAAAAAAACTTATGTTTATCAGAAATCTTATGATACTCCTTACTTTGAATTATGGACATAGCACTCTGGACTTAATCAATTTTAATTTTCCCTTATTTTCTTCCATTTTTTTCCCTCATGTCATTTATATATGTGATGTGTGATGTGCGCGCATACGTATATGTGATATATATATCACATATACATGTATATATAAATATATTTGTATTATATATATTTGTATGCTTATTATATATTTATATGTTAAAGTAAAAAAACAATGTATATTAAAAAGAGTATATTAAAAAAATTATCCACATACACGAAATAAGTATAGATAATAACTAAAAAGAACGATCTATTTTGAAGAATACATGTCTTTCACATACAACGATAAAAGGAGGAACCCCCCTTTTTTGAATGGCAGTTCCAAAAAAACGTACTTCTATGTCAAAAAAACGTATTCGTAGAAATATTTGGAAGAAAAAAGGATATTTAGTTGCAGTAAAAACTTTTTCTTTAGCGAAATCGGTTTCCACCGGGCATTCAAAAAGTTTTTTTGTGCGACAAACAAATAATAAAGTCTTAGAATAATCTCAATTGATATAGCCTAAAGAACCTCAAATTTTGTAAGATGAATGTTAACTAATGTATTTTTCTGTATTGAATTTCTCAATATTACTTAGAACTCACTGCTGTGATATATAGAATAAGAGTTTTTTGTATATTGGGTTCTAAGTATTATTTTTTTCCCTATCGCAATTGTACTTTTCTATTGTGAAAAGTACAATTGTGATAGAGATTGAAACTCTTTTGTTATATGCCTACCCCAAAACTTAATTGGTTTTGTAAATGGTATTATAAATTATAAATTATATGCGCAATAAAGAATATTAATACTTTAATTTAAATATACTAAGGTATCGAAATCATTAGAAAAATAACAAATTATTTGTATTTAATGATGAAATTGTGATAGATATGAAATCCTAGTTATTTGATTTTGTTCATTGAAAAAAAACTCAATCTTTTTCATTTGAATCCATGAAATCGGATAAATGAAAAACAAATCATAAAAAAATAGAGAAAAAAAGACAATTCTTAGTTTTATACCTCAACCGAGAAAAAACTATGGAGTTCCAACTATTTGGAGAAAACTTAGTTTCTAGTACATGAAAGTTGATTGTTAAAAAACCCACGACGATACTACCTAGGTAGGTATTTTATTGAAGATTCAAATATTTAAACCACAAACCAGTCTTTATTCATTGATTCTAATTAATGTTTCCTAAACTATATTGAATCCTTGAATCTCGACGATTCAACATGAATTGACTATTATTATTTCAAGTAAGCCGCTGTGGTGAAATCGGTAGACACGCTGCTTTTAGGAAGCAGTGCTAAAGCATCTCGGTTCGAGTCCGGGTGGCGGCATCTTCTAAAAGAGATACAATAGATCCTAAAATGTATTCAATTCGCGATTTCCAATTCTGTAATGGGACCCCTTTTATGATATTTGCGACTTTAGAACATATATTAACTCATATCTCTTTTTCGATCATTTCAATTGTGATTATGATTCATTTGATGACCTTATTAGTCCACAAAATTGTAGGATTACGTGATTCATCAGAAAAAGGGATGATAGCTACCTTTTTCTCTATAACAGGATTATTAGTTTCTCGTTGGATTTCTTCGGGACATTTTCCATTAAGTAATTTATACGAGTCATTAATCTTCCTTTCGTGTAGTTTCTTCATTATTCATATGATTCCCAAGATACGTAACCTTAAAAACGATTTAAGCACAATAATTGCACCAAGTACCATTTTTACTCAAGGCTTTGCCATGTCGGGTCTTTCAACTGAAATGCATCAATCCGCAATATTAGTACCTGCTCTACAATCTCAGTGGTTAATGATGCACGTAAGTATGATGTTATTGAGCTATGCAGCTCTTTTATGCGGATCATTATTATCAGTCGCTCTTCTAGTCATTACATTTCGAAAAAACATCAAAATTTTTTGTAAAAGCAATAATTTATTAATTAAGTCATTTTTCTTTGGTGAGATTGAATATTTGAATGAAAAAAGAAGTGTTTTTAAAAACACTTCTTTTCCTTCATTTCGAAATTATTACAAATATCAATTAACTGAGCGTTTGGATTATTGGAGTTATCGTGTCATTAGTCTAGGGTTTACCTTTTTAACCATAGGTATTCTTTGTGGAGCAGTATGGGCTAATGAGGCATGGGGATCCTATTGGAATTGGGACCCCAAGGAAACTTGGGCATTTATTACTTGGACCATATTCGCGATTTATTTACATACTAGAACAAATATAAATTGGAAAGGTACGAATTCGGCACTTGTAGCTTCTATAGGATTTATTATAATTTGGATATGCTATTTTGGGATCAATCTATTAGGAATAGGTCTACATAGTTATGGTTCATTCACATAAACATCTAATTGAATAAACTACATGAAGAATACATAAGATAAAAACATCATCCCATATATAACGAAAGTTTGTTTTTATGAGTTTTTGAGAACCGTTTGAATCAAGGAATCATTCAAATTTAAATGGTTCTCAAAAACTCGAGATGTATCTAATTACAATTCTTATTCATTTTATTTCTTTTTTCATTATACAGTACAGCAAACGATTTTCAAAATATTAAATTCAAAGAATTATAAGACTTTCCTTCCGTTTCATTAATGAAACACTATCTATGATAATAATTGGATAAGATAGCGTGTACCTTGTCAACTGATAACGAGAGAACAAAATCGGGATAAATACCAATACTTATTACGGGTAGAAAGATACAGATTGAAAGAAATAGTTCTCGTAGTCCAGAATCCCAAAAATTAGAGTTTGGAATATTAAATAACTTGTATCCATAAAACATCTGACGTAACATAGATAATAAATAAATAGGAGTTAATATCATTCCAATTGCCATTACAAAAGTAATTAACATTTTTGACATTAAAAGATATTTTGTACTAGTAATTAGTCCAAAAAATACTACAAATTCCGCAACAAAACCACTCATTCCTGGCAATGCAAGAGAAGCCATCGAGAAGCTACTGAACATGGTAAATGTTTTTGGCATTGGGATAGATATCCCTCCCATTTCTTCGAGATAAACAAGACGTGTTCTATCACAACTCGTTCCCGCCAAGAAAAAAAGTGCAGCACCAATAAATCCATGAGAGAGCATTTGTAAAATAGCTCCATTGAGTCCCATGTCGGTTATAGAACCAATTCCTATAATTGTGAAACCCATGTGAGATACAGAGGAATAGGCTATTCTCTTTTTTAAATTACGTTGACCAAGAGAAGTTGAAGCTGCATAGATTATTTGCATTGTTCCTATTATCACCAACCAAGGAGAAAATATAGAATGAGCGTGGGGTAGTAATTCCATATTGATCCGAATCAATCCATATGCGCCCATTTTTAATAGGATTCCAGCTAAAAGCATACATGTACTGTAATGTGCTTCTCCATGGGTATCAGGTAACCATGTATGTAGGGGTATAATCGGCAATTTGACAGCATAAGCAATAAGGAAGCCAAAATAGAATATTATTTCCAATGCCACAGGATATGATTGATTAATTAATCTTTCAAAATCTAATGTTGGTTCATTGGAACCATATAAACCCATACCTAGAACTCCTATTAAGAAAAAAATGGAACCCCCTGCAGTGTACAAAATAAACTTTGTAGCCGAGTAGAGACGTTTCTTTCCCCCCCACATGGATAAAAGTAAGTAAACAGGAATTAATTCTAACTCCCACATGATGAAAAAAAGTAAAAAGTCTCGAGAGGAAAATAATCCTATTTGACCGCTGTACATTGCTAGCATCAGGAAATAGAACAACCGCGAATTTCGAGTAATTGGCCAAGCTGCTAAAGTTGCTAAAGTAGTGATAAATCCTGTCAGTAGAATGGGTCCTATGGAAAGTCCATCAATTCCTAGTCTCCAGTGGAAATCAAAAACATCTATCCATTTAGAATCTTCCTTCAATTGCATTAATGGATCATCCAATTGGAAATGATAACAGAATGCATAAGTCGTTAGAAGGAGTTCTAATAAGCATATACATATAGTATACCACCTAAACATCTTATTCCCTCTATGAGGGAAAAAGAAAATTGAGGAACCCGCGAATATCGGTAAAACAACAAGTATTGTTAACCAAGGAAAATAACTCGTGATAAAGACAAGATACATTTTGACCAGAAAAGCCCGTCCTCAAAATAATATATTTTGTCGAGCACGGGCTTTTGTCGGTAAAGAGGAATCACAAATGATTCAAGTGGAGTTTTTTGTAACGTATCAATAAGATAGAGCCATGCTGCGAGTTGTTTCAGGCCCTAAATAAACACGGACACTCAAAAAATCTGTTGGGCAGGCAGATTCACATCTCTTACAACCTACACAGTCCTCGGTTCTTGGCGCGGAAGCTATTTGCTTGGCTTTACATCCGTCCCAAGGTATCATTTCCAATACATCTGTGGGGCAAGCTCGTACACATTGAGTACACCCTATACATGTATCATAAATTTTTACTGAATGTGACATTGGATCTATAAATTACAGTTTTGAACATAAAAGATTTTCGATCTGGTCAAATCAAATTAGTAGTAAATGAATCATATATTATATATTGTAATATTGTAGACACCAGACGAAACAGTGGTTTATTAAAAACAATCAATATATTTCTTAAATCAATCTGTTTATGAGAAAAGGTCAAGACACTTTGATTTTCGTTTCAACAATTATGATGATACGAGTTGCACATGCGAATTAAAATTAATTGGCCAACAAATCGGTCATCATTATTTCAATATAAATATAAAAATGCATGGAATTGCATTCAAATTCAATAAAAAATAGTATTTCAATTCTATTAAATATTTTTATGTGTCTTTATTTAAATTATCTATGATGATTATCACTAATTATTCAACAAATTCGATTGATTAATACGAGTTGATTTTCTGTTACGATGGATCGACGAAACAATAGCAAGTCCAATAGCTGCTTCAGCAGCTGCAATGGCTATAACAAAGATTGAGAAAATGTCTCCTTTTAATTGGCGACTATCAAATATATCAGAAAATGTTACAAGATTGATATTAACCGAATTTAGTATAAGCTCAAGACACATAAGCGCTCTAACCATGTTTCGACTTGTGATCAATCCATAGATACCGATAGAAAATAAATAAACACTCAAAAAAAGGACATGCTCAAACATCATTGACTAACTCCTTATCAATCTCGATTCATTTCAATATGAACAACAATTCAACCGATTCAATTGATTAGAATAGAACAATTACACAACAAAAGAAGATATTGACGGTAGATAGATTTAACTAAAAATTTCTATTTATTTATTTCGAATTTAGTTAGAATTCTAAGAATTGGGAATCATTATAAGTTAAGTATTTTTATTGCTTATTGTCGAGCCATAGTAATTGCACCTATCAAGGAAACTAAAAGAATTATTGAAATGAGTTCAAACGGAAGATAAAAATCTGTTGATAAATGAATCCCAATTTGTTGAACGTTATTTATTAGGTCCTGTTCCATAATCTGGTTTGACCTTGCAGTCCAAATAATTCCGTACCATGACGTATCTGGGATAGTAGTAATTAGTGAAAAAAGAATAGTTGTACAAACCATCAAAGTGACCCCATCTCCAATGGTCCAAAAATAGGAATTATTGGAATATTCTGAACCATTCATGAACATTACAGCAAATATGATCAAGATATTTATGGCTCCCACATAAATAAGGAGCTGTGCGGCAGCTACAAAATAGGAGTTCGATGAAATATAGAATAAGGATATACAAACAAGAACCAATCCCAATGAAAAGGCAGAATAAATTGGATTGGTAAATAATACTACCCCCAGACCCCCTAATACAAGAATTGACCCCAGAAATACAACAAGAATATCATGTATTGGTCCAGGTAAATCCATTATGTATAAAATACAAAATAAATAACTTTAACTATTTCATGACCTTACTTTAACTTTACTAAATAAATGATCCAGGAAAGGAAAAGGGGTTACCCTATTTTTGTTTTCTTGTATATAATATTGTATATGATACATTTATAATTGAATTGAATTTGAATATGGATTAATGTAGATATAGATAAAATTATCGGGCCAACCTTACTTTATTTATATTTATCCGAAAGAAAAAAAAGAAAAAAGTAGTTGAAATTTGCTATTTCGAAATCATCACTAAAAATATATTTTTAGTTTAAATCAAAGAGTGATTTTCAACAATCATTAGTTTTTATTTGTAGTTACTGACTACCCAAAATAAAAAGCTTGGATCCTTTATATCAAAACAAAATCTTAGTAATCGGTAATTGTTCTTGAATCAAAGGGTTTATCTTTGTCTATTTTTATTTGAGTCGAATTCATAACTGTTTGAATTGTGTAATCTCCAATTATTGAGATTGGTAATCGACCCAAAGCAATTTGATTATAATTCAATTCGTGACGATCATAAGTAGAAAGTTCATATTCTTCAGTCATTGATAAACAATTTGTTGGACAATACTCGACACAGTTACCACAAAATATACAAACCCCGAAATCTATACTATAATTAAGTAATTGTTTCTTTTTAATATCTCTTTCAAATCTCCAATCAACAACGGGTAGATCTATCGGGCATACACGAACACATACTTCACAAGCAATACATTTATCAAATTCAAAGTGGATTCGACCCCGGAAACGCTCTGATGTGATCGATTTTTCATAAGGATATTGAATAGTTACAGGTAAACGATTTGTGTGGGATAAGGTAATTATGAAACTTTGACCAATGTACCTTGCAGCTCGTATTGTTTGTTGACCATAATTCATGGACCCAATTACCATAGGGAACATATTGTAGATATACATGAAAAATTTGACGTTTATTTCTCTTGTTTGATAGAGATTATGAATCTAAAATAGTGTTATCGTATTCTCTTATTTATAATGAAACAAGTTGGGAAGAAGTTGTTAATAACAGATTACCTAGAGAAATAGGTAAAAGAAATTTCCATCCAAGATTTAATAACTGGTCCATTCTCATTCTAGGTAAAGTCCATCTTGTTGTGATAGAAATGAAGAGAAACAAATAAGCTTTAGTTAATGTAATAAGGATACCCATTGTCATTCCAAAAATGCCGGCGATTTTTTTTATTCCGAAAAGCTCAGAAATGGATATATACGGAATAGGTAAATTCCACCCACCTAAGTAAAGAACTGTTACAAATAATGAAGAAACTAATAAATTTAGGTAAGAAGCAAGATAAAATAAACCATATTTGATACCCGAATACTCGGTTTGATAACCTGCTACTAATTCCTCCTCCGCTTCTGGTAAATCAAAGGGCAATCTCTCACATTCGGCTAGAGAAGAAATTAGAAAAACAATAAATCCTATAGGCTGACGCCACAGATTCCACCCCCAAAAACCATATTTTGACTGTGCTTCAACTATATCAACTGTACTTGAACTGTTAGATAATCATAGTCGATAATAACATCACTGTTCCCATCGCTATTTCAAAACCGTACGTGAGACCTCAGCTTCATACGGCTCCTCGATGGCCACAAAAAAAATGTAAGGACGGGTTCGGTATTATCACCATCTTTGGATGGATAGAATAAAGATACATCGGAAAGTCCCAAATTAGACCAATGGAATTCTGTCTGCTAGAATAAGAAAAAAAGTGCTTCCGAATTGATCTCATCCTTTACAATAAAAATTTCTCTTTGTTCGGTAATAACTTAATATTTCAATAAAATACTCCTTATATCAATCAATACAAAATAAAAAGAATTAGTCATTAGTTCATGAATCGTGATAAGAATTCGATATGTATGAATATGGATAGAGAAAAGAATAAATAAGGATCCCCTTTTTTTATTATTCATTCAATTACTGCATTCCATTTCTTTTTTCCAGTTCTTCTGTCTCAGAGGAGGATACTAAAAAATAAAATAAAGAATTAATTCGTTCTTGATAGTCATTTCTTTAACCAGTGAATAGGAGCATACTCTAGATCGGAATCGTAGGGAAGTACTACTTGATCATTTCTACCAATTTCAAGTCCTTATTATGATTCGTTTTATGAAGAAATACCTCTTTTTTGATACCTTACATTATCTCCATTACTAATCCTTTGTGTACCTTGGTGTTCCTAACCGTCCACTGACTTTTGATTGATCCCCGGTATAGTAATACATACGAGACTGTAGTAGAAACTCCATACAGTTGATCTTTTGTTTGCGCCCGCTTCAAGATATGATGACTAATCAAAAAATCTTAATCTTGGGGTAAGCAGTTTACACTGCTTATTTTTACTTCAACTTTATTCTTGTACATAGGGAATGAGATTGTTTCTTCTTACTACAAATTTGGAAGCTGTTTAGTTTCACTCATATAACTATCTGGTTTAACTCATCAACCCGAATGCTGAATAAAAAAAATGAAAACATCTATTTAATACATTGAACCTCTTTCTTTTTTCTTTTATTTCTAGAAGAGAGGTTCAAAGTTCATATTCCAACGAATCACACGTAGAGATATTGATAACACACATAGAGTTAATGGTATTTCATAACTAATAGATTGAGCAGCAGCTCGTAGACCACCTAAAAAGGAATATTTATTATTCGATCCATATCCTGACATAAGAAGCCCAATAGGAGCAATACTAGAAATGGCGATCCATAAAAAAACACCTATACTGAGATCGGCTAAAACAAGACGATACCCAAAAGGAATTACTAAATAACTTAGTAGAATTGATATAACTGCTATAGACGGTCCCACACTAAACAAACGAATATCTCCTCGAGATGGGAGGAGGTCCTCTTTTAAAAGTAGTTTAGTCCCATCCGCTATAGCTTGAAGAATTCCCAACGGGCCAGCATATTCAGGCCCAATACGTTGTTGTATCGCTGCAGATATTTCTCTTTCTAACCACACAATTACTAGTACCCCCATTGTTATTCCCAATATAAGGGTCAAAATGGGTACAATCCATATTAGTCCATACACTTCTTTTAAAAATTCCGATGTAGAAAAAGAATTGATAGTTTGTACTTCTGTCGTATCAATTATCATTTCAACGATCAACTTCTCCCATAATGATATCTATACTACCCAATATCGTCATGATATCAGCCAATTTCATTCTTTTAACTAGCTGAGGAAGAATTTGCAAATTGATAAAACCGGGTGGACGAATTTTCCATCTCCAGGGGAAAACACTATTATCTCCTATCAAATAAATTCCCAATTCTCCTTTTGGGGCTTCCACTCTCACATAAAGTTCTTGTTTCGACAATTCTAAATTGGGTGAAGGTTTTTTACTAATAAATCTATATTCAAAATCATTCCATTCGGAATTCTTTGCTCTATCAAAGCGTCGTACTTCTAAATTTTCATAAGGTCCTCCAGGAATTCCTTCTAGAGCCTGTTGAATAATTTTTATGGATTCCTTCATTTCACCGATTCGTACTAAATAACGAGCTAATGAATCTCCTTCTTTTTGCCATTGGACTTCCCAATCGAATTCATTGTAACACTCATAATGATCAACTTTACGAAGATCCCATTGGATTCCAGAAGCTCGTAACATCGGTCCTGATAAACCCCAATTTACAGCTTCTTCTCCACCAATAATGCCCACTCCTTCAACTCGTTCCAAAAAAATGGGATTCCACGTAATAAGTTTTTGATATTCAACAACTCCTGTTAAAGAATAATCGCAGAAATCCAAACATTTATCTATCCATCCATAAGGTAGATCAGCAGCTACTCCTCCAATACGGAAATAATTATGCATCATTCGCATACCTGTGGCGGCTTCGAATAGATCATATATCAATTCCCTTTCTCTGAAAATATAGAAAAAGGGAGTCTGTGCACCGATATCCGCCATAAAAGGTCCAAGCCATAACAAATGAGAAGCTATACGGCTCAATTCCAGCATAATTACTCTGATATAGCTAGCTCTTTGAGGTACTTGAACATTTTCCAATTGTTCTGGCGCATTTACGGTTATTGCCTCTGTGAACATAGTAGCTAAATAATCCCATCGTGTTACATAAGGTAGATATTGTATAATTGTTCGATTTTCCGCTATCTTTTCCATTCCTCTGTGTAAATAGCCCAATATGGGCTCACAGTCAATAACATCTTCACCATCGAGAGTAACGATTAGTCGGAGAACACCATGCATTGATGGGTGGTGAGGCCCCATATTGACTATCATGAGATCTTTTCTTGTAACCGGTACTATCATATCTTTTCTTCCTTAATTCATTATTCCATGAATTCCTCAAAACGAGACTCATCAAAACGAAAAATTGAATACTACTAAAAAAAATTCAAATGATTAAATTAACGAGTTTTTGGCTCTCGAATATCCAACTGACCAATTAATTTCTTATAACGTACTCTATTTTTCTTTGACAAATAAGCCAGCAACCGTTGACGTTTTCCTAGAATTTTTCGTAGACCCCTTTGCGATAAAAAATCTTTTTTGTGCAATTCCAAATGTGAAGTAAGTCTCCGTATCTTATTGGTGAAATTGAATACTTGAAATTCAACAGAACCTTTGTTTTCTTCTTTTTCTTCTTGTGGAATAATGGAAATGAATGAATTTTTGACCATAAAAAATTTTTCTATCCTTTTTCTTTCTTTTTCATGGATTTTTCCGATCAGGAAAAATAAAAAAAAAAAAGAATTATGCCGGTTATTTTAATCTAGTACACACAAAAATTTGGATTTATTCATATACTACTTCTTTATTTTATCCAAATCAAATTTTCAATTTGATTTGGATAGAAAGGGATAATATGTTTCCGCATTAACGAAAGAAAAGAATTTATTTCTATCTAAAAGGATTCCCCTAATTTATTTATTCCTATATCCAATTGAATGGATACACCATTCAATCTGTATCATTTACCAAAATATAACATAGCATATGCATACATCTTTCGGCTTTCATATACCGAAAATGTCACGGAATATAGATATATATATGATATAGGAAATATACTATTAAATTAAATAATTCTAAATCGTGGATACATATGTATCCTTGACATACTGAAACGACTGCCATTATTGGTATCAAACCAATAGCGATTCATACAAGCTAAATCTTCTAATCGGTAATTGGGCCAAAGAACAAATTTGCATTTAATGAATTTATTTGTATCCGTATTAAGATGCTTGTCCTCATCCAAAAATTTTCCAGAGTTTCTTATGTTGTTTTCATTGCAAAATAATGGATTTCTATTTCTATCCGTAACATTCCAATTATGGGAATTGAAACAAATTAACATTCTCAATTCTCTGCGACGTCTAGGAGATAGAATATTTTCGGGAACAAGGAAATCATAATAATTTGTGTCCCCATTCACAAGCATATTCCCATATCGTACAATGGGTTTATCCAAATTCCTCTTATCAATATATCTTTTTTTTATGCATTTTCTATTAGTTTGGTGTTTATTGTTCTCGACCAATGAAATACTTATAGTTTGATATATAATCAATTTTCCATCCCTTTTTATAGATAGACGAATTGGTTCGATAATTAATATTCCTTTTTTTATCAATTCTGTAAGAGCTAGATCTTTCTGAATTAGCATTACATACAGATGCATCTCTCCTCTTTGAATCGAGGATATAGCAATTTCTTTTGGATTTATCAGTCTAAGTAAGAGACAATATACCTTGATATTATTGATCATTCTTTGGTTCAAGGAGTCATCCCATCTTAATTGAAAAAGGAAATATTTTTTCAGGAAGAAATCTAGTTCTGCTTCCTTGTTTTTCTTGGATTGTTTTTTCTTCTTACCTTTTTTAATGGTAATGTCTGATCTCGCATAATTCTCTTCAATATCTTTTTTTTTGTTTTCTTTTCGTAGATCTGATACAAGATTTACTTGGTCCTGTTGCTCATTTTTTTGTTGGTTGGAATTTTCTAATTTAAGATATTTTTTTTGATGAGATATCATCTGAAGATTATTTTTTCTATTTATATTGATGTTTTTATTTTGACTTTTATTTTTATAAAAATAAAAGTCAAAAAGAAGTAATTTGATTGGTATAATCCATGGTTTAATCTTATATGCATCAAAAAGTAAGACAAATTCTGGGAAGAACCAAGATTCTAGATTTGATATGGTATGATAAACTCTTTCTTGATTCATTCCCATCCAATTAAAAAAAATACTTTTTTGATTGGATGGGTTGATTTCTTGATGAATCGTAAGAGAAAAAATATCTTTTTTTTTCAATTTGTTGTTGATTTTTTTTTCAGTCTTAGTATTTTTATCAATTTTGGTACCGATATGTGTATTGGTCCAGGTCTCAATATCGATATTTTTTCTAAGACAAAAGTGGAGAATTCTACAATCAAAATATTTTCTATCTAGATTTTTATGCGTATCAATAATATATCCTTCTTCTAGATAATCACTAATAGCTGTACTTACCAATACATAAAATGATTCGGATTTTGGTTTATTGAAATTATATGGAATTTTGTGAACCCCGTTTACTTGTAATCTTGACCCATAAATATAAAAATCCTCCTTATCCCCATAGTTCATATATTTATGTGATAAAAGATCATATCTGTAGTGTTTTTTCCATTTTTCTTTTTGATTTGTCAATGAATCTACTGCATAGTAATTTTGTTTCACGTAATGAATTAATTGGTCTTTTTCTTTTTTATATGAATCCGCTTTAATTGAGTCCTTATTTTGAATCCTATAACGTTGATTGATTCTATTTCGCCATTTTTGCGGTACTAACCGCGACCATTTGGTTTGAGATAAATTGTATTGATAATGCCCCTTTAACCAGTTTTTCCATTCAATCATTCCAGACTTATGAATTTTCTTATGTCTTGAATTGGAATCAAATATTCCTCGTGTCATACAATAATCCTTGATTTTATCCTTAATAAAAGGATAAGTCCCCTGATATTGAAGTAGAGATTTCAATTGATACTTGTTAAGTAATTGGGTTTGTGATAATTTGTAAAATACATATGCTTGGGACAAGGAGGATAAGTCATAATACATTTTTGTACTATTACTAATATTAGTATTCGAAAAGGACTTTTTTATAGTGGAAAAAAAGTTCATTGTATTTTGATCTCTTTCATCAATTCCTTCCTGATTTGTTTGATCGTTGTAAACGGATTTATTGATTATTTTTTTTGTTGATTCAAAGAAAAGTTGGAAATAGATCCTGTGAATGGTAATCATACATAGCAAGATATCTATATATATATTTTCAATCAGAGATTTCATAAAATAATGTGATTTACGTATTAATCGTATATTTATTCTTTGGAATATCTGCCAAATATGTTTCTGTGATTTCGATCTTTTATCATCACAAGTTAGAATTATTTTTTTCTTGTCTTTTGTGATTCGTTCTATTTGATTCCTGATTGTGATTGTTCTATCAGAAAGATCTTTCATCTTTTTTTCTATGAGTGAATAATTTGTCCAATTCATGGATTGGATTTGAATGGTTGATTTGTGAATAATCTTATTATTTATTTCGGAATCTTTTCCATTTTCAGCCGTTTCATATACTTTCACCTTGCTCAATTCAAATAAGAATATTGGGTTTACTTTTTGAATTTCCTTTATTATTCGTTTTAGAACTAGAAGTATTTTAATGATCCATCTTGTTTTTTCTTTTGAAACTTTTAGAAGTAGAAAGAAATCCTTTTTAACTTTTCTAACTTTTTTTTGGAGTTCTTTATAAATGGGTTCAAAAAAGGAAGGTCGTTTTCGGGGATTCCCAAAAGGGAATTCCGCTTCCATTCCCCAAACCGTTAAAAAACAAAAATTGTCTTTTTTTCCTTTTTTTTTTATTTGATCCCTAGGATGAGATCGTATTTTAGATCTTCGCCAAGGTTTCAAACAGAAAGGAAATAGAATCTTTATCTGAATACCGTCTGTTAACCAATCTTTGGGAAATTCTGTTTCTGATAATTGAACACCATTATAAGTGCATTTAACATGCATTTCTCTATTCCACTCCTTCAAATCCTCATACCATTCGGGGAATTGGAATAATAACATACGGCCAATATTTTTAGCAATTATCAATGAAGGCAATACAATGTATTTTCTAAGAAAAGATTGGGTTACTAACATCAAACCTCTTATTGCTTGAGCAAATATAATGCTATCCCAAGTTTCTGATATTACTATACGTTCATTTTCCTCTTTTTTTTCTTCGTTTTTTTTCTCTTTTTCCCTTGTCTCTTCCTCCTCAAAATAAAAATGTGAAATTTGCAATTCTGGTTCTCTCCCCACCGAATTCCTAAAAATGAGATTCATCATTTCAGAGATATAAAAAGAAGAAAAAAAAAATGTTTTGTCTATTCGATCCAAAAAAAGCGGAGAATGCACATTTGCTTGAAACATTTCCCAAATAACCGTTTTACGTCTTTGAGCACGCATGGATCCTTTGATTATATCCCGACGAAAATCCGATTGTTGCGAGTAACGTATCAAAGCCACCTCTTCTGGTTGATCACTATTATTAGTATTATTTGTAGTTGTAATAGGGTTGGTATTCTGATTGTTATCAGTATAAATTACT